CCGTATATCTGGATATTATTCATCATTTTTTGATTCAATTGATTCAAACGTCCAGTCCATCTTAATTGCAAAGGAAAATCTCCTTTAAATAATATGTTTAGTTTTTCAATTGATTCTAAAAAAGATTCTTCAATATTGTTTTGATTCTTTAATTCAAAATATTGTTTTGAATTGGATGGGCTAAAATTTAAAAAATCCTCACCCTCCTCTTGCCTTCCCTTTCTATTTTGATTTTCACTAAAATTTGGATTTCTATTCAAATTAAAAAGAAGTAAGTTGCTTGGGATAAACCAAGGTTTCTCTTTATATTTATGATAAAGTATCACAAGCTCTGGAAAGAAAAAAATTTTCGGATTTGATATGAGGCGATTTAAGATTAATAATTTTTCATTCATTCCCATCCAATCAAAAAAGACCTTTTTGTAATTGATTTCGGAATTTGAATCGATCGGAAGATAAAAAAGACCATTATTATGAATTTTATCCCCTATTTTGTTTTGGTCCTTATTAGGTTCAACCTGAATATTTTTATTCAATTTCCAACCCAAATATTTTCTATCTTTATTTTTTTCCATATATATATAATTGCTTTTTCCTAGATAATTCTTGATAGGAATATTTTTGAGTATGTTAACAATTTTTTCTTTCTTTCTGGTGGAATTTTCTTGCTTCTTATTTGTTTCTAATGATGATCTATAAATATAGGCCTTCTTTTTAGTTTCAGAATCAATATATTTATATGATAAACGATCATATCTATAGTTTTTTTGAAAATTATCTTCTTTATTTGGTAATAAATAGACTTTCGAGTTTTTTTTTTTTTTGTAATCAAATAATGGGTCTTTTTCATAGGAATACCATTTGTTTAGATCCTTATTTTGAGACGTCTGGCATTTCTTTTTTCCATTTCGCCCTTTTTGTGGGACTAATCTAGACCATGTAATCTGAGATAAATCGTATTGATAATGACCTCTTAACCAGTTTTTCCAGGGATTCATTCCATAATTTGGAAGTTGATTATGTGTTACTTCGGAATCAAATATTCCTTGTCTTCCAAAAAAATCCTTTATTTCATTCTTAAGAAAAAAAGACGGTCCATTATACTGAAGAATAGATCTGAACTTATTGAAGTGAATAACCTGGGTTTGTGATAATTTGAAAAATACATATTTTTGTGACAAGTAAGATAAATCAAAAAAAATATGTGACTTCCCCTTACTATTTCTAAGATTATCAAAAGCCTTTTTTATATTGATAGTCGAAATAAAGTCCATTTTATTTTTTTTTTTTTTCTTTTCTTGATTTGTTTCGTTATTGTCAATGTATTTCTTAATAATTTTTTTTGTTGATTCCATAAAAAGTTGTAGAGCGATTCTGCGCATATTAATGATACATAGAAAGATATCTATGTATATCTTTTCAAAGAAAAATTGAATTAATAATTCAATATTTTTTATTTTGAATATTTTCCAAATTTTTGGCGGTGATTTTCCATTATTCTTTTTTTTTTTTTTCGTTATTTCTATTTGATTTATGATTGTGTTTCTTTTATCAATTCTATGTTTCATTTCTTCTTCTGCCTGTGAATAATTTGTGAAACCTGTAGATCGATTTTGACTAAGTGATTCATGAATTATCGGATTGCTTATTATAAAATCCTTTTCTATTTCAGTTTCATTTGATTTGTATATTTCTCGCGGTATAAATAATGGAATTTTCTTTCCTTTTAAAAGTTCTTTTAGTATTTGTTTTACAAATACTAATGCTTTTTCTTCTTTTTTTTTTATTTTTTTGAAAGCTCTTCGAACTCTAAAATTAAATTTTCTTATTTTGACTTTATAGTCTATATCTTTCAAAATTGGTTCAAAAAAGGAAGGTGTTTTTCGCGGAGGACCAAAAGGATATTCCGTTTCCATTCCAAAAACTGTTAAAAAACAAGAATCAAAATCATCTTGTTGCTTTTGATCTCTATCAGAGAGTCGTAGCTTAGATTTGTGCCAAGGTTTCAAACGAAAAGGATATAGGATTTTGATTTGAAAACCTTCGCTGAACCAATTTTTAGGAAATTCTGTTTTGGAAAATTGAAGACCATTATAGCTACACTTTAGATAAATTTCTCTATTCCAATCTTGGAAATCCTCGTACCATTCCGGAGATTGTCTCAATAAAATACGGCCGATATTCTTAGCTATTATTAATAAGGGTAATTTAATATATCTTCTAAAAATTGATTGAGCTAGTAACAGAACACTTCTTGATTTTTGTGCATATGGAATGTTCTCCCAGAATTCTATTGCGTCTTCCTGGTCGTTTTTTTTTATTTGGAATTGTTGATTTAAAATCTCGAATTCTGACTTTTTGCCCGACCAATCTCTAATAAAAAAAAAAAGTTTCATTAGGTCAGATATAGGAAAAGGAAAATCTTCCGTTTTTTCCAAAAAAAGCGGGGAATGGGGATTTCCTTGAGACGGTCCCCAAATAACCATTTTACGCCTTTGAA